GATTGTTGTACAGTGTCATTGTACAAAATCCATGTCTTGTTTTCTACATCGTTCGTTTTTAACCTATTTTTCCTCTACCTTACTACCTATATAATATATATATTAGGTAGAATTAGGTATAATGTTCTTGTCATTTTTTTTTTTTTAGTTTCATATAATCATATGTTTAATCTAATTTTTTTATTATTTATAATTATATTAATTTCTAATTATTCTAATTATATATTCAAAAATAAATATGAAAATTAAAATATTAAAATAAAATAAAAAAATAATTATAAATAATTAATATGAAAATTAAATAATTAAAATATTTAAAATCTAAAAATATATTATTATTATATTAATATTATAAATTAATATTATAATATTTAATATTAAATTAGAATTATAATAATATTTACTATAACGTAATTAACTTAATATAACTAATATCTAACTAATATAACATAAACATATATATTATTAACATATCAACAATATATAATATATAACATAACATATATATTATTAACATATAACATATATATAATATAATAATAATATATAATTATATAAATATATAATTAATAATAATATATTAATAATAATATATATAATATAATAATAAATAATAATATATTAATAATAATATATATAATATAATAATAAATATTATAAATTATAATAATAATATAAATATATAATATTATAATATATAATAATAATATAAATATATAATAATAAATATATAATATAAATATAATGGTTAATAATAAAGAAAAAAATTTAAAATAAATAAATATCAAAGAAGAAGGAGGATTTAAAATGCGAGATATAAAAACATATCTCTCCACGGCACCTGTGCTAACCACTCTATGGTTTGGGTCTTTAGCGGGTCTATTGATAGAAATTAATCGTTTATTTCCAGATGCCTTGTCATTCCCCTTTTTTTAATTCTAATTGAATTCTTGTCTTGTATTGATATGTGAAGAAATGAAGAAGATTTGAGATACCATTCCACGTAACATGGCTTCAATTTAGATCCCCTTTTCTTTAGGATAGGAAAAAAAAGTGTATCGAACCTCAGTCAAAATACAGTGAATCTACGATATAATTTGGGATAAAAGAAATAGAAATGTGGATTAGGAATTAGGATAGGAAAGGAATAATTCCTAGTTATAAAAAATTGTATTACTTAATTATTACTATATTTAATATTCTTATATTAATATTAATGAACTTCTATTAATGAATATGACTCTCTTTCTTTATTGTTTTAGATTATAGTACTTCGAAGTCATTCGACTTCTAATAATAATAATATTTTTAAATTCCATCTCTAGTTAGTAAATATATATTTTTTATTTTATTTTGTTTTTGGTTCGGATCAAAAACAAAAATGAGGAGAGTTAAAAAGTGAAGTCGATCCAAAATGAAAAGGAGGTCCATGGCCAAGGGTAAAGATATCAGAATTATAGTGATTTTGGAATGTATCAGTTGTGTTCGAAAGGGTGTCAATAAAGAATCGCCGGGCTTTTCTAGATATATTACTCAAAAGAATCGACACAATACACCCAATCGATTAGAATTGAGAAAATTTTGTCGCTATTGTCAAAAATATATGATTCATGGGGAAATAAAGAAATAGATGGAACAGAATGCATGTGTGATTTTTCCAAGGAGCGGGAAGAGTAAGAACTTGACATCTTCACATAGATAATACAAACCAAATCCTATTTTGGTCGGATCTTAAATGAATAAAAAAAAGTAGAATTGTATTTTCTAGATTATTTTATTTATATTTATATTCTAATTATTATATAATATTTCATTATTATTATATTATTATAATTCTAAATTATTAAATTATAATTATATAATTATATATTTATATATTAAGAATATTATATATAAGATATAAGTATAAGAAATAAACAAACAAGGAATAAGCAAACCATGGATAAATACAAACAACCTTTTCGTAAATACAAGCGATCTTTTCGTAGGCGTTTACCCCCAATTGGATCGGGGGATCGAATCGATTATAGAAACATGAGTTTAATTAGTCGATTTATTAGTGAACAAGGAAAAATCTTATCTAGACGGATGAATAGGTTGACCTTGAAACAACAACGATTAATTACTATTGCTATAAAACAAGCTCGTATTTTATCTTCGTTACCTTTTCGTAATAATGAGAAACAATTGGAGAGAGGGGAGTCGATCCCTAGAACTACAGGTCCTAGAACCAAAAATAAATAGACATACTCCTCAAAACTCCAATAGGAACTCAAGCTCAGATTAATGTTTTGCTCGAAAAACCTAGAATCCCGAGTTGATTCTTGTGTTATAAAATGTTATAAAAAAGGAAAAATGGGTAATAAATTTTTTTTTGAAAGATGCTCGTTTATTTCAAATCTTAATTTCTTTTTCTTCTATCTTCCCGGAGAATGGACTCCGGGAAATTCTGTTTCAATCATTCTTGTTTCCTGTATAGTATATTCTTATATTCTATTAAGATTCTTTTATTCCTTTATTTGTATTTGATTGATTAATGATTTTATTTGAAATCATATCAAAACAAATCTTATTTGATAGGACTATTTGCACAAGTATTTTACGATTCAGAAGCAATTGTTTCTTGTACAGATTGTGTATGAATCTACTATAACTATAGGATACCATATCCTCACGAGTTACTGCATTTATCCGAGTGATCCACAAACGACGAAAATCTCTCTTTTTCCTGCTCCTATCTCGATGAGAGGAACCCAAAGCTCTCATTCTTTGTTGAGTACTCGTTCGAGTAAGTCTTGAATGAGCCCCTATAAAGGTTGAGACAAATAGACAAATTTTTTTTCGACGTCTTCGAGCTGTATATCCCCGTTTAACTCTGGTCATTAAATCAAATGAAACTTTCTTGAATAACTAATGTATTTATCTTCTTTCAGTCATACTTTTCCTCCGGTCGATTAATAACAAAACGGATTTTTCCGATATATAAAATATAAATTCCAATGGCTTTTGCTACTATGACCTTCCCGACCACAATTTTTACTTCCGGGTATCTTGCCTGGAAATAATAAATTCTACTGCTGCTAAATAGTGGGTTTCCTCGTTTCTATGGCAACTTTTTAAACGGTGAGGTCCTCTCTATACACCGGAGCCTCTTCTTTACATTTCATCGAATTTTATTGTGAACTTGTATAGTTCACACTCTTTGGCTCTACCCCATCCTTTTTTAAATTAGAATTATTTTTTTTTTTCTAATTATAATTAGAAAGTAATAGTCCTTTTCACAAAAAAGCTATCCATACAGTGACGGCATTTAATTCTGTAAAGTAAAAGTTGGCTAGGTAGCTGACCCTGTTAGTCCGTTTTTTTTTCAAGAATAAGAATAGGAGCATAACCCTTTTGCTTCTTATAAGACTATTTCCTCCGCTTAATGGATAACTATTTGCTACCAATGGAGAATTGCTTCTCATCTAAAACGGAGTGATTGGATTTGCACCAATAGAAACCATAAATTACATTACATAATATAATAGGTAAATGATAGATCCTCATTTTTAGATAGTTATATAGTTATTTAGATAGTAAATTAAATGGCGGTCTTTCACTCTATCTATCCTATTCATTGGTAGTGTTCATTGATACTGGAAAAATTTTTTTCATTTCTTCAAACTCATGATCTGAACTGAACGAGTCGCACATACACCCTAGTACATGTTCCTCGACGCTGAGGACATCCTCGAAGAGCGGGGGATTTCGTGACATTTCTTATTGGCTGTCTTGCGTTTCTAATAAGTTGTTTAATGGTTGGCATGTCGTGTCTATATAATCTCATTCTAGATAGAATAGAGTGGGTTGGCTTAGATCGATCTTAACCTGATGGTTGATGATTATGAAAGATTTCTATTCACTATCAAATCACGGAAAATTCTAATTTTGAAATGGAATTCTATATTTATATAAATATAAAATCTCCAGTATTCTCATCTTCGACCGCTACAAGATCAACGATGCCATGAGCTTGGGCTTCTGTTGCTGACATAAAAACATCCCTTTCCATGTCTTCGGATATAACCCATAAAGGGTTGTACGTTCTTTGTACATAAACTTTTGTGAGGTTTTCGCGAATCTTCAACAGTTCTTCTGCTTCCAGGATAAATTCCCCTGCTTGTGCCTCATAAAAAGAACTAGCAGGTTGGTGAATCATAACCCTGATGATATTGATATAACATCATGAACGATTCTTCTATGCGTATCTCGCACGATTTGATTAAAGTAAGGGGGAATCAAAATAACAAGAAGAAATTAAACAACCGTACGGGCATATTTTGTACATTGCATACGGCTCTGTAATGGAATTTCTTTTTTCTTCCTTTCCTTTTGCAATAGAATTTCTTCTATCGAAAAGAAGAAATATAACTCATATGATCCAAATGTTTAGATGATCCATTTACCACCCTTCCTTTCGTAGTAGTAAAGAAAAATACTATGATGGTTCTGTTGCTTTATTTTACTTTATTATATATTTATTATATTATTTATTTATTATATATAATTTATCTATTTATCTTGTCTGTGGTTTAGCAATCCCAAAGTTTCTTTTTGATACGATCCAAGAAGGATAAAATAAATTTTTCCATTTTTTTTGACTCTTTCTCTGATAACATAAAGATAAGAAAGAGACTTCTGGTGTGGAAGAAAAATGGTTTGTGACGCTGAAATTAACTCTTGACACATAAGATCAAGATCCAATTGGTAATAACCCTTCTTTTTCATACTATTATCTCAATACAAAATCTCATGTTAGGAAAAAACAATAATGGTTTGCTCATATCGAACTCGAAGTGCCATGCTATTATTACTTATTCTTTTTTTTTTTTTATTATTATTATTTGATTCATATTCGATAGAGCGAAGGCATAGTCTTCTTTTTTTTTTATAAAAAAACTCATTGGCGCCAAGCGTGAGGGAATGCTAAACGTTTGGTAATTTCTCCTCCGACCAAAATGAAAGATCCCATTGAAGCTGCTAATCCCATGCATATTGTATGTACATCGGGTACCACAAATTGCATAGTGTCATAAATGGCTATTCCTGGTATTACCCATCCGCCTGGAGAGTTTATAAACAAATAAAGATCCCTAGTAGCATCCTCTATGCTGAGATATACCATGAGACCAGCAAGTTGATTCGAGATCTCGCTATCAACCTCTTGGCCTAAAAAAAGTAGTCTTTCTCGATGAAGTCGGTTGATTAGGGCAAAATTGTATCCCTGTGTAACCGTACGTGCACCTTTGGATGCATACGGTTCAAAAGAGAAAAAAATCAATGTGTCGATTCCAGTCTTATTTCTTTTTTTTTCTAACTGTTTTTCTAATGAAGCGTTTTGCTTTTCTTCCATTTTTTTTTTTTAACATGAGTTTTGGCCTCCTTCCCGTTCCCTATATTCTATAATGTATAAAAAGTAAAAAAAAAAAAGAATTTTCGTAACTTATTGAACTAACTTCTCATTGATGTATTGTTTCATAAAAATTCAAATCACGATGTAATTTTCTTGTTCCTGAATGGGTCCTTTCAATTATTTTAGGTTTTTGTTCTACTCCGGGGGAATATTTGCCCGAATTATATTTGCACATATAGGGCAAATGATTTCAGTACTGCTTATTTTTTTTTTCAATTCGTTTCATACCTTTACCCAAACGATTCCATGTATTCATCATAGTACTTGTTAGACAGTTTGAGATTATCTCTATAGTAAGGCTAAGAATAGCCTATGATACAAGTGGTAATTATATCGTGTAATCGTATCGTATAGATCATATAGTATTATATATATATATAATAATATAATAATAATTAATAAATAATTAAAATAAATAATTAAATTAAATAATTATATTATATTATATTTATTATATTTAAATATTTTAATTTAATATTACTACATTTACTACTACATTTACATCAATATTTATATTACTACAATTACACTCCCATTCTAGTACTTTACTCTTACCATTCCCAATTTGGTATTCTATGAGCGGAGCCTGTATACTTTAATTTTCTCAGTCCAAGTAAACCATCAATTAGAATAATTGATAATATTGATCCCCAATAGGAATTGATCTAATTGTGCTTCACGCTCCGAATTTTTGATGGTTCAATCAATACAATATTGAATTGAATATATATCTATTGGATTGGGCGAAACAGAGAATACTCGATCGGGGGAGGTAACGGGGAAATCCCATATGACCAATATGTCTAACAAGTCGCACTATAAGTCAACCCAAACAGCATCTTCCTCTCCAGGACTCCGAAAAGGCACTTTTGGAACACCAACGGGCATTAAAATAAAGAAAAAATGAAGTACTATACTTTAACTTTAATATGGAAACGTAACAAAACAATGGCTTTATTGTTTTCATCATTTTTTATCTTTATTTCTTAAATTAATAAAAAATTATTAATTATTAAAATTAATAATTACATTACATATAATTTATATTTTATATTTATTATATTATTTATATATTTATATTATTATTATATATTATTATATTTATATTTTATATATATTTAAATATATTTATATATATATGTATATATATGTATTATATATACCATGTATATATACTATATACTATGTACTATGATGTACTATGATACATGACAGAATATTATAAATATTATATTATTATATTTATATATTATATATTTATTAGAATATAGAATTAGAATATAGATTTATATATCATAGTCATAGTAGATATAATCTAGTGTATATAGATTATAATGATTATAATATTATAATATAGATATAGACTTTATATTTTATATATAGACTGGAAGTCTCATAGAGGAAGGCAGAATGAATAAATAAAAATTGGAACTAAAGGATCGATCGGATCGGACAATTGTTCGAATGATTTCAAATGATAAAGATAAACAAGTATCTATGTATTCTTTTCCCCAAACAAAATACTCCCATTGCGTATTGGTACTTATCGGGTATAGAATAAGATCTGTTTCTCTTTGTTATTATTAAATATATATTATTAAATATAAACAGAATTGTTCTTTTATATTTCTATTTCCTTGAAGATAAAAGAAGGGAATACAAATAAATATTAATCCCTTTTCTACCGAACAGGTGAAGTACACGGTCTAGTCTTTTCCAATGCGATAAAATTACATAATGTCTGTTTATTTTTTAGAATTTTTTAGAAAGGGGTATTTACATGGGTTTGCCTTGGTATCGTGTTCATACTGTCGTATTGAATGATCCCGGTCGATTGCTTTCTGTCCATATAATGCATACAGCTCTAGTTTCTGGTTGGGCCGGCTCGATGTCTCTATATGAATTAGCAGTTTTTGATCCCTCTGACCCTGTTCTTGATCCAATGTGGAGACAAGGCATGTTCGTTATACCCTTCATGACTCGTTTAGGAATAACCAATTCGTGGGGGGGTTGGAATATCTCAGGAGGAACTATAACGAATCCGG